GGATAAATGGAAAGGTGAGAGAAAGATAGAAAAAGAATATCAATGATATATGATTCCAATATGTACGGTCTATGAGTCATCTCATAAAAAAGAATGTAATAAAGCATCAATAATCAATACGGATTGATCCCTAATTAGACAAATACGTAGCTAGAACCACAAATAAAGAGCCCCGAGCCAATAAAGACTAAGAAGGTTGACTCAAAAATTTTATTTGGAGCTCCGTTGTAAAATTCAGACCTAATCATTACTCGAGAGGTGGTGGGAACGACAGAACCTGTGAATGCATAAGATTGAAAAGGAATCCTAATGATTCAGTAGGTAGGATGGCGGAACGAACCAGAATTTTTTTTTTTGAAAGATTATGTTGTCGTAGACTAATCTTACAACTGAATGTTGAAAGAGTAAATATTCGCCCGCGACTTTTTTTTTTTGATGTGATAATAAAAAGCAAAATAAAATAAAGATTCATTATAACATTATGCCTAAATGGCATTATCTATAAATAGAATACGTGGTTAATTATATATCAAATCAAAAGATAAAAATAAAATTTCAAAGAATCCCACGATTCAGCATATTATTCACCATGTATTTTATTTTTAATCGTTTAATTCGCGAGGAGCTGGATGAGAAGAAATTCTCATGTCCGGTTCTGTAGTAGAGATGGATGGAATTAATAAACAACCATCAACTATAACCCCAAAAGAACCAGATTCCGTAAACAACATAGAGGAAGAATGAAAGGAATATCTTATCGAGGTAATCGTATTTGCTTTGGTAGATATGCTCTTCAAGCACTTGAACCCGCTTGGATCACGTCTAGACAAATAGAAGCGGGGCGTCGAGCAATGACACGAAACGCACGCCGCGGTGGAAAAATCTGGGTGCGTATATTTCCAGACAAACCAGTTACAGTAAGACCGACAGAAACACGTATGGGTTCGGGGAAAGGATCTCCCGAATATTGGGTAGCTGTTGTTAAACCCGGCAGAATACTTTATGAAATGAGCGGAGTAGCAGAAAATATAGCCAGAAGGGCTATTTCAATAGCGGCATCAAAAATGCCTATACGAACTCAATTCATTCTTTCGGTATAGGATAGGAATGTAGAACAAAAGAAAAGGAAAGTTTTTTTTGATAAAAAAAACAATTGAAGGTTTCTTGTTTTGAACAAACAATATTTCTTTTTTTTTTCACCTTTTACATTGAAAAAGACAAAACCAATAAAAAAAGATATGATTCAACCTCAAACCCATTTGAATGTAGCGGATAACAGCGGGGCCCGAGAATTGATGTGTATTCGAATCATAGGAGCTAGTAATCGACGATATGCTCATATTGGTGACCAAATTGTTGCTGTAATCAAAGAAGCAGTACCAAATACACCTCTAGAAAGATCAGAAGTGATCCGAGCTGTAATTGTACGTACTTGTAAAGAACTCAAACGCGACAACGGTATGATAATACGATATGATGACAACGCTGCAGTTGTTATTGATCAAGAAGGAAATCCAAAGGGAACCCGGATTTTTGGCGCGATCCCCCGGGAATTAAGACAGCTAAATTTCACGAAAATAGTTTCATTAGCACCAGAAGTATTATAAAGGAATACCGTGATATAGTTTATAGTATTTGAATGAAATGGATTAATTTAATTTGTAGATTGTTTATATATCACGTATATACCTTTTAAAATTCATAACTATTTATGAATTAAGAAAAAAAGAAATAGAGCATGTTGATTATATCAAAATTCGGGGGCAACAATAATCTTAGTTTATCATGAGTAAAGACACTATTGCTGACATAATAACCTCTATACGAAATGCTGACATGAATGAAAAAAGAACAATTCGAATACCATCTACTAATATCACCGAAAATATTGTTAAAATCCTTTTACGAGAAGGTTTTATTGAAAATGTGAGAAAACATCAGGAAAGCAATAATTTTTTTTTGGTTTTAACCCTACGACATAGGAGAAATAGGAAAGGACCATATAGAACTGTTTTAAATTTAAAACGGATCAGTCGGCCCGGCCTACGAATCTATTCTAACTATCAACGAATTCCGAGAATTTTAGGCGGAATGGGGATCGTAATTCTTTCTACTTCTCGAGGGATAATGACAGATCGAGAGGCTCGAATAGAAGGAATCGGCGGGGAAATTTTGTGTTATATATGGTAATCTTTCTGATAGCCAAATCATATGCGGAACTTTCATAAAAGGGCAGGTTTCTAATTCTAATATTATATTATGCCTCTTTGATTAGTTGCTGCTTCAAAGCCGTTTTACCTGGAATGAAAGAAAAAAAAGGGGGTTCACGAGGGTTTAATTATTGAACTCCGTCCCAATGGTATTTCTGTTTCGAGTTCGTTTAGATAACAAAAATCCTATTCTGGGTTTTCCTTTGGGAAAGGTTAAACATAATAATATACATATACTACCTATAAATAAAATCAAAATTGTAGTAAGTTCTTATGATTCAACTAAAGGG